TTTTTTTGTCTGAATATTCAGTTAAGACCATTCCAAAGCTCCTTTTCGCCATGCATAAACTAAACCAACAACTAGGATAAGCACGAAAATGAAAGCTTCGATAAAAACGGATACACCCAATACGTCGAAACTCATTGCCCAAGGGTAGAGAAAGACCGTTTCCACATCAAAAACAACAAAAACTAGCGCAAACATGTAATAGCGTATTCGGAATTGTAACCAAGCTCCTCCCATGGGTTCTATACCCGATTCATAACTAGAAAGCTTCTCTGGTCCTTCACTAACCGGGGCTAAAAGTCCTGAAATCCAAAATGCCAAAATAGGAATAAGGCTTGCTATTATTAGAAATGTCCAAAAAATATCATATTCGTGAAGCAGAAACATAAATGTACTCCTATTAATGTGGAATAGGCGGAACTGAATTAGTCAATTCAAGTCAGCATTGTCAATTTATCCAGAACTTATCTCTTTTCCTCGTTGAAACAAGAATTCGTTTTGCTCAAAACAAAGCGCTTAGTTTAGCCTTTGTTCCCTCTGTGCCATGTCTTCTTTAAAGATTCACCCAATGGAATCCCGACTCCCTTTTTTTGATTTCCATTCTATTTAGAGATGGTGTAGACCTAATTACAAAGATTACAAAGAAAATTCTTTCGCTTCACTTTGTCTCGTTTTCTCTAGAATCTCTAGAAAAAGGAATTCCTCTATCCTTTATTTTATGATAACCAGAGACTATATTTAATGATAATCAGAGACTATTAAATAAAAATACTACTAATTAGAACCTAATTTTCTATTTAAAGTAGATTGATTTAGATAACGTATATATAAGCAAAGTAATATACTTCAAACAAAGTAGAAATTCGCAAGATGGAAAAAATCATTGCAGTTATTGTTATTATAGGGAAGTCTAGGGACTTAGAGCATATCCTATTTGAAGGAGGATAGAATTCAAATCAGGTAAGGGATCCTTCCTTCTATTGATTTGATAGAAATTCATTTTTCTTTTCTTGTCTCTATGATTTTCAATGAATGAGCTTGTGGTAATGCTTTTATCTCTATTCTATGGCGCAAGCGACCGTCCAGTCTATAAACAAGTACTAACGAGGAAATGAAAACTATACTAAAGGAAACATAGGATCTCTATCCTAAAATCTAAAAATAAGACATATTAGGGCTATACGGATTCGAACCGTAGACCTTCTCGGTAAAACAGATCAAACGGATTATTATCGAAATGATTCGAACTGTTTCAAAGACCCAACATGCATTTTTTTGCATTGGGCTCTTTCATCAACTGATGTAAAGATCAGTTAGTTCACCATAGTTTTTCTTTACGGAAAGATAATGAGATGGCTCCCTGTGCTCTGATTGATTATTTGTATTATGATCTATCTAGGAGCAATACCAAAGTGTTTCAAAGGAGGATTACCTTGACTTAGGTCTGCCTCCGGCCTAAATTAAATCAACCTAAGTGAAATGGAGTCTCTATCGTTCCGCTGCAAGAGTTGACTATGAGACTTCATACACCTTAAAGTTCATAGAACGAAAAGAAGTTTTTTGGAGGCCCTTATCCTCATTACGCCTAGCATTTAGTGGGCTGGGTATTTACCTTATCAACTAGCAAATCAATAAGGGTTCTATTTGATTTGGCACCTGAATTGGCACCGGAATCGGACTGAACCGACTGTTTGTCAGGCTACTGTTCTTCTATTCTCTCGAATCCATGAAGTAAGACATTGATTTTGCAATAAGATCAATTATGTTCATTGCATAATAAGCTCCCTTGAAAAGCATTGGCGCACGTGTAAACGAGTTGCTCTACCGAACTGAGCTATAGCCCTTGTCAGAGATATCTTAACATATAGATAATTTCTTGTCAAGATGAATATTCTCTAATGCCAGAGGATATCTCTTTGATCTGTTTACTATATAACATACCAATAAGGAGCAGTATTGCTTATAAAATGGATTCGATCTATAATCGATCGAAGTAATGAGTCTTCCTTTGTGGTGATAAATTGCCTACTTAACTCAGTGGTTAGAGTATTGCTTTCATACGGCGGGAGTCATTGGTTCAAATCCAATAGTAGGTAGGTAGGTAGAAAAATTACTAGATAGCATTGAACTTACTTCGCTTCGCTATCTAATAACTTTTTCTACCCCTCTTCCCTTTTTCTTTGTATCAACTAAACCTTTGGATTGTCTTCAATTGGATGGGGGAATCCAATTGATAGCCTCGACTCGTATCCTAGCTCGTCTGAGAGCTAGCTTCGCTTCAACCAATTCTTTTGTACCCTCAGCTCTACTCAAGTTAGCTTCGGCTATTTCAAGTGCCTGTTGAGCTTCTTCCGGATCAATGTCACTACCCAGTTCCGCATCATTTCCTAAAATGATGATCTCATTATTAACTATTCTTGCAAAACCGCTCCATAGAACCGCCGTTAACCATTGGTCGTTAAGGAGGCGTATTCTCAAAGGACCCATATCTACAGCTGTGTTAATGGGGGCGTGGTTTGGTAATACGCCAATTTGGCCACTATTAGTAGATAAAATGATTTCTTTCACTTCACAATCCCAAATAATTCGCTTAGGAGTTAGTACATAAAGATTTAATTTCATTTCTTCAATTTGTTCTCCTCTTCTAAGTTTATAGCTTTCGTGCTAGCTTCATCGATATTACCCACCAAATAAAAAGCCTGTTCGGGTAGGCCGTCTAATTCTCCGGAAAGGATTAGTTGAAATCCCCTAATGGTTTCTGCAAGACCAACATACTTTCCTGGAGAACCCGTAAAAACTTCTGCCACAAAGAACGGTTGTGATAAGAAACGTTCAATTTTTCGTGCTCTTGCTACAGTTAAACGATCCTCCTCCGATAATTCATCCAATCCAAGAATTGCGATAATGTCCTGAAGTTCTTTGTAACGTTGTAAAGTTTGCTTAACTCTTTGCGCAGTTTCATAATGCTCGTTGCCAACGATCCGAGGCTGTAACATAGTTGAGGTTGAATCTAAAGGATCTACTGCTGGATAAATACCCTTGGAAGCTAATCCTCTGGAAAGTACGGTAGTAGCATCCAAATGTGCAAATGTTGTGGCAGGAGCAGGGTCGGTCAAATCGTCCGCAGGTACATAAACTGCTTGGATCGAAGTTATAGATCCCTTTTTGGTAGAAGTAATTCTTTCTTGCAAAGAACCCATTTCTGTACTAAGAGTAGGTTGATAACCCACTGCGGAGGGCATTCTCCCTAATAAAGCGGATACCTCCGATCCTGCTTGAACAAAACGAAAGATATTATCGATGAATAGAAGCACGTCTTGCTTATTAACATCTCGGAAATATTCCGCCATAGTTAGGGCAGTTAAACCAACTCTCATACGAGCTCCCGGCGGTTCATTCATTTGGCCATAGACTAGAGCTACCTTTGATTCCTCAATATTTTTTTCATTAATTACTCCAGATTCCTTCATTTCCATATAAAGATCATTTCCTTCACGAGTCCTTTCCCCTACTCCGCCAAATACGGATACGCCTCCATGAGCTTTAGCAATGTTGTTGATTAATTCCATGATGAGTACTGTTTTACCTACTCCGGCTCCCCCAAATAGTCCGATTTTTCCTCCACGTCGATAAGGAGCTAAAAGATCGACCACCTTAATACCTGTTTCAAAGATGGATAATTTCGTATCTAACTCGATAAAGGCAGGCGCAGATCTATGAATAGGGAATGTTGCACTAGTATCTACAGGACCCAAATTGTCAATAGGTTCCCCAAGAACGTTGAAAATTCGTCCGAGAGTAGCTCCACCGACTGGAACACTGAGAGGAGCCCCCGTGTCAATCACTTCCATTCCTCTCATCAACCCGTCTGTAGCACTCATAGCTACAGCTCTAACTCGATTATTTCCTAATAATTGTTGTACCTCACAAGTCACATTAATTTGCTTATCGGCAGTGTCTCTACTCTTGACTACCAAAGCGTTATAAATATAAGGTAACTTGCCCGGGGGAAAAGTGATATCCAGCACGGGTCCAATAATTTGATCGATACGCCCTGTACTTTTTTCTTCAATTGTGGAAACCCCGGGACGAGAAGTAGTAGGATTGGTTCTCATAATTATCACATAATTTTCAAAAAAAAGGAATTTGTCGAAATTTTGCTTTTTTTCTTGTTGAATAATGCCAAATCAAATCCAAAAAAATAGCCAAAAATCCAAAAGTCAAAAGGAAATGAATTAGTTAATTTAATAAGCGAGAAAAGGGGACCAGGACTTTATTTCGTTGCCCAAGCGAATCCCATTCAATCGTTTACTCATGGAATGGGTCCGGTCCGTTGGAAAGTTCAATCAATCTTTTTTTCATATACATTTCGCCTTTTGTGGAGGATCTGTCCCTACTCTACTTTCCTATCTAGGACTTCGATATACAAAATATATACTACTGTGAAGCATAGATTGCTGTCAACGGAAAATTTTCTTAGTATTTAGGTATTTACATTCAAAATAAGAAAGGGGCCTATTAAGAACTTGTAAGATAAGGATTAGGGATTGATTTGGGTTGCGCTATATCTATCAAAGAGTATACAATAATGATGGATTTGGTGAATCAAATCCATGGTTTAATAACGAACCATGTTAACTTACCATAACAACAACTCAATTCCTATCGAATTCCTATAGTAGAATTTCTATAGGATAGCACATACATAGGGTGTATGCATTATATATGAATGAAACATATTCATTAACTTAAGCATGCCCTCCATTTTCTTTAATGAGTTGATATTAATTGAATATCCTTTTTTTGTTTTAAAAGATTTTTGCAAAGGTTTCATTTACGCCTAATCCATATCGAGTAGACCCTGTCGTTGTGAGAATTCTTAATTCATGAGTTGTAGGGAGGGACTTATGTCACCACAAACAGAAACTAAAGCAAGTGTTGGATTTAAAGCTGGTGTTAAGGATTATAAATTGACTTACTACACCCCGGAGTATGAAACCAAGGATACTGATATCTTGGCAGCATTCCGAGTAACTCCTCAGCCGGGGGTTCCGCCCGAAGAAGCAGGGGCTGCAGTAGCTGCCGAATCTTCTACTGGTACATGGACAACTGTTTGGACTGATGGACTTACCAGTCTTGATCGTTACAAAGGACGATGCTATCACATCGAGCCCGTTGTTGGGGAAGAAAATCAATATATCGCTTATGTAGCTTATCCATTAGACCTATTTGAAGAGGGTTCTGTTACTAACATGTTTACTTCCATTGTGGGTAACGTATTTGGTTTCAAAGCTCTACGCGCTCTACGTCTGGAGGATCTGCGAATTCCCACTACTTATTCAAAAACTTTCCAAGGTCCGCCTCATGGTATCCAAGTTGAAAGGGATAAGTTGAACAAGTACGGCCGTCCTTTCTTGGGATGTACTATTAAACCAAAATTGGGATTATCTGCAAAAAATTATGGTAGAGCGTGTTATGAGTGTCTACGCGGTGGACTTGATTTTACCAAAGATGATGAAAATGTAAACTCACAACCATTTATGCGCTGGAGGGACCGTTTTGTCTTTTGTGCCGAAGCAATTTATAAAGCACAGGCCGAAACCGGTGAAATCAAGGGGCATTACTTGAATGCGACTGCGGGTACAGTCGAAGAAATGATGAAGAGAGCTGTATTTGCGAGGGAATTAGGGGTTCCTATTGTAATGCATGACTACTTAACTGGGGGATTCACCGCAAATACTAGTTTGGCTCATTATTGCCGCGACAATGGCCTACTTCTTCACATTCACCGAGCAATGCATGCAGTTATTGATAGACAGAAAAATCATGGTATGCATTTTCGTGTATTAGCTAAAGCATTGCGTATGTCTGGGGGAGATCATGTCCACGCCGGTACAGTAGTAGGTAAGTTAGAAGGGGAACGCGACATGACTTTAGGTTTTGTTGATTTATTGCGCGATGATTTTATTGAAAAAGATCGTGCTCGCGGTGTCTTTTTCACTCAGGACTGGGTATCCATGCCAGGTGTTATACCGGTGGCTTCAGGGGGTATTCATGTTTGGCATATGCCAGCTCTGACCGAAATCTTTGGAGATGATTCCGTATTACAATTTGGGGGAGGAACTTTAGGACATCCTTGGGGAAATGCACCTGGTGCAGCAGCTAATCGAGTGGCTTTAGAAGCTTGTGTACAAGCTCGTAACGAAGGGCGCGATCTTGCTCGTGAAGGTAATGAAATTATCCAAGCAGCTTGCAAATGGAGTCCTGAACTAGCCGCAGCTTCTGAAGTATGGAAGGCGATCAAATTCGAGTTCGAAGCGGTGGATAAACTGGATAAGTAGATAAAACTAGATATAAAGAAGGTCTAAATAAAAAAGAAGCGAAATAGAAAGAGAAAAAAGAAGTTAAGAAATGGAGTAATTCTTCTTTATTCTTCTAATTGATTGCAATTAAACTCGGCTCAATCTTTTTTTTAAGATTGAGCCGAATAAAAATAGATCTTAATACGATCATGAGACTTGACAAATCGAGATTCCTCTATTCTATATATTTAGAATATATAAAGGTATAATACAATAAATACAAATACAGTATTATCATATGATAATACTGTATTTGTATTTATTATTTGTATTTCTTTATTGGGAAAGAATCAATAAAAAAAGATTAGGAATCGCAATGCTACTATACGCGTCCGGAGGAGTATTCGGAATAATATTCTTCTATAATCCATTCTCGGGTCTTGTGCAGGGTCTTACTAATAGGACTTCGCTACACGGGACGGGTCCTCGTCGAAAAAGCTAACTCCACCCGACATTTTCATACCTTTTGGGTGGTATATCGCCTTAAAAAGTCTAAGGGGGTAGTATGAGATCTGTAGTAAGTAAGAGAATTTGCCCGTTGATTTTGATTGAGTATACTATTTTTCCGCCTTTACCGCGCATTATTGTATGAGCTTCTATAGGATAGAGCACCGCATATGCAGGAAGGAAATTACAGCTTAATAAAAAAGTCTAAAAAAGCTTCAACTTTATGGCACTATCAATCAACTAAAAAGCCCTATGTATGAATCCTTACAACCGGTGGGATAGGATAAGAGCGAGTTTCGGTATACTGGGGCTGGAGGATATCCTTATTTCAAAATCTGACGCGCATCTTGCGTTTGTGGGGATCCGAGAGTGGTTTGAGAAGTATTGCATGTGGAAATAGGTAAACGAAACTTATTTAGGATTCGAAATAGGCGCATTCGACTAAAAGTCGTACTGAGACCTTTTTTAAAGGGTATTCTGAAAGAGCTATTTCATTTTCACAATCACTTTCTTTTGAATCCAATTTCAAGTTCGATTAGAAGGATAGAAAGGCCACGAGGACGGGAAAAGAAAAATCAAATCTTTTAAATTAGTTCTCCTTTTTTGCAATTTTCTTATTATCCATTCATTTTTTTTATAGAATACTATAAAAAATCTTTATTTTGCAAACTCAAAAAATATAATAGTCAATATTCCTTATAATAGATATACTTAATTATAAGATATACTTAATTATATTATAAGAATCTTAAGATATTTTTCGAATAGATAGAAATAGTAAATTTGAATTGAGACACCTATTCTATGACGGATTTTAACTTACCTTCTATTTTTGTGCCTTTAGTAGGCTTAGTATTTCCGGCAATTGCAATGGCTTCTTTATTTCTTTATGTGCAGAAAAATAAGATTGTCTAGAACCGACGGGGGCGAATTTTCTCACGAAAAACGGCTATGGATGCGGATATAAGCTACGAGCATAAATGCATGCATATGCGGAGCCGGGTATAGCAAGTTTTATTTTAAGTGGATCAACGAATATTTTTTGAATAGAAAGTCAATGTATCTAACCAATTATTTCACAGGAGTACTAGTTGCTGAAGGCGATTTCAGAATCAAAAAAAGTAAAGTCAAAATCATTTAGCTTATTCTCTCAATTTCAATCGACCGCTGCTGAATTTGGTATATCTAATATGAATTGGCGATCAGAACACATATGGATAGAACTTCTAAAGGGTTCTCGAAAAAGAGGTAATTTTTTCTGGGCCTGTATTCTTTTTTTAGGTTCACTAGGATTCTTATTGGTTGGGGCTTCCAGTTATCTTGGTAAGAATATGATATCTGTACTTCCATCTCAACAAATTCTTTTTTTTCCACAGGGAGTCGTGATGTCTTTCTACGGAATCGCGGGCCTATTCATTAGCTCCTACTTGTGGTGCACTATTTTATGGAATGTAGGCAGTGGTTATGACCGGTTTGATAGAAAAGAGGGAATAGTGTGCATTTTTCGTTGGGGATTCCCTGGGATAAAACGTCGCGTCTTCCTTCGATTCCTTATGCGGGATATCCAATCAATTAGAATTCAGGTTAAAGAGGGTCTTTATCCTCGTCGTATCCTTTATATGGAAATCCGGGGCCAGGGAGTCATTCCCTTGACTCGTACTGATGATAAGTTTTTTACTCCACGGGAAATTGAACAAAAAGCTGCCGAATTGGCCTATTTCTTAGGCGTACCAATTGAAGTATTTTGAGTACCGATTGCATTTTTTTGAAATAAGACGAATTGGAAGAAGATTTTCTCAACACAGGGAGGAGGTCCCTTCGAAATTGGATTCCTTATTGTAAGGGGATTTTTAGTATTTATCTAAAGGAGGGGACAAACGAGGATAAGAGAAAATGGCTTCTAATTTGTTTTGTCCAAGTGAGATATATGGCATAATATTCTTCCATTTTCATTCGAAAGGGCTTTTTTTTATTCTATTTCTTTATTCCACTCCATCTAGATCTAAGAAAGAACCCAATGCTAGGAAATTTCACTAGTGTGCAAAAAAGAGAAAAGGATACAAGGCCGCAAACCTTGTTATAGAATTTTTGCTTTAAAGAAAAAGAAATATTATATAGAGTCAGCGAATGAAATAGAATCAGCGAATGAAGCGGATTCATTAACAACTCAATTTACAGATCAAAAATGAAAAAAAAGAAAGCATTGCCTTCTTTCCTATATCTTGTATTTATTGTACTTTTGCCCTGGGGAGTCTCTTTCTCTTTTAACAAATGTATGGAACTTTGGATTAAGAATTGGTGGAATACCAGGCAATCCGAAACTCTCTTAACTGATATTCAAGAGAAAAAGGTTCTAGAAAGATTCATAGAATTAGAAGAACTTTTTCTCTTGGACGAAATGATAAAAGAAAAACCGAAGACACATGTACAAAAACCTCCTATAGGAATACACAAGGAAATAATACAATTGGCCAAAATAGATATAGATAATGAGGATCATCTCCATATCATTTTGTATTTCTCGACAAATATAATCTGTTTGGCTATTCTAAGTGGTTCTCTTTTTCTGGGTAAAGAGGAACTTGTCATTTTGAATTCTTGGGTTCAGGAATTCCTCTATAACTTAAATGACTCAATAAAAGCTTTTATTATTCTTTTAGTTACTGATTTTTTTGTTGGATTTCACTCCACCCGCGGTTGGGAACTACTAATTCATTGGGTCTACAACGATCTTGGATGGGCTCCTAACGAGCTAATTTTCACTATTTTTGTTTCTAGTTTTCCAGTGATTCTAGATACATGTTTGAAATTTTGGATCTTTTTTTATTTAAACCGTCTATCTCCTTCACTTGTAGTCGTTTATCATTCAATAAGTGAAGTATAAACTCATTCGATCTCCTGATATTGATCAAATTAGCATCTTTCTTCTTTTAGAAGGTATTCATCATTCCAGTACAACAGTTGCAGTACAATGACAACAGACTCGTGTATAGGGAACTAGATTAGCTTAGCTACCTATCTAATTTATTGTAGAAATTCCGGGATCTGCGTTGGACATGGAAAATAGAAATACTTTTTCTTGGGTAAAGGAACAGATGATTCGATCGATTTCTCTATCGATCATGATATACGTAATAACTCGGACATCTATTTCAAATGCATATCCCATTTTTGCGCAGCAGGGTTATGAAAAT